AAAATATATTATATTACCTTCATTGATAATAGCTAAAAATATAGTCCGTATACTATTATTTCAATTTCCTGAATGGTCTGAGGATTTAAAGGATTGGAATAGAGAAATGCATATTAAATGTACCTATAATGGCGTTCAATTATCAGAAAAAGAATTTCCAAAAAACTGGTTAACAGACGGTATTCAGATCAAGATCCTATTTCCTTTTAGTCTTAAACCTTGGCACAGATCTAAACTACAAGCCCCTTATAATGATCCAATGAAAAAAAAGGATCAAAAAAATGATTTTTGCTTTTTAACAGTTTTTGGAATGGAAACGGAACTACCTTTTGGTTCTCCCAGAAAAAAACTTTCATTTTTTGAACCCATTTTTAAAGAACTAAAAAAAAAATTTAAAAAATTGAAAAAGAAATGTTTTATAATTCTAAGAATTTTAAAAGAACAAAAAAAATTGTTTCTAAATGTCTCAAAAGAAACAAAAAAATGGATCATTAAAAGCATTCTGTTTATAAAAGAAATAATAAAAGAACTCTCAAAAATAAACCCAATTATATTATTTGGATTTGGATTGAGAGAAATAGAAGTATATGAATTGAGTGAAACTAAAAAAGATTCGATAATTGGTAATCGGATGATTCATGAATCGTCGATTCAAATTATATCTCAGGGTTGGACAAATTATTCATTAACAGAAAAAAAAATGCAAGATCTAACTGATAGAACAAATACAATCATAAATCAAATAGAAAAAATTACAAAAGAAAATAAAAAAGGAACTCCAGATATAAATTTTAGTTCTAACAAAATAAGTTATGATGATAAAGGATCAGAATCACAAAAAAATATTTGGCAGATATTAAAAAGACAAAATGTTAGATTAATCCGTAAGTCACATTATTTTATAAAATATTTCATTGAAAGGATATACATAGATATCTTTCTATGTATCATTAATATTCCTAGCATCAATACACAACTTTTTCTTGAATCAACAAAAAAAATTATTTATAAATACATTAACGATAATGAAGCAAATCACGAAAGAATTGATAAAACAAATCAAAGTGTAATTCCCTTTATTTCGACTATAAAAAAGTCATTTACTAATATTAGTAATAAGAATTCAAAGACTTTTTGCGACTTATCTTACTTTTCACAAGCATATGTATTTTACAAATTATCACAAACTCAACCTATTAACTTATATAAGTTAAAATCTGTATTTCAATATAACGGAATGTCTCTTTTTCTTAAGAATGAAATAAAGGATTTTTTTGTTGTAACACAAGAACTATTTCATTCCGAATTAAGACATAAGAATCTTCGCAATTATGGAATGAATCAATGGACAAATTGGTTAAGGAGTCAGTATCAATGTGATGTATCTCATATTAAATGGTCTAGATTAGTACCACAAAAATGGCGAAATATATTCAATCAACACTGTATGGCTCAAAATAAAGATTTATGTGATTTATATGAAAAGGATCGATTAATTAACTACGAAAAAAATTTCGAAACAGATTCATTACTGAATCAAAAAGATAATTTTAAAAAACAATATAGATATGATATTTTAGCATATAAATCTATTAATTTAGCATATAAATCTATTAATTATGAAGATAAGAAGGACTCTTATATTTATGGATCACCATTACAAGTAAAAAATAAACAAGATATTTTTTATAATTACAACACACATACACAAAAATCATTTAATATGCCGGAAGGTATTCCTATTATCCCTTATCTAGTAGAAGATGATATTAGAGATATGGAGATAAATCCGGATAGAAAATATTTTGATTGGAGAATTTTCCATTTTTGTCTTAAAAATAAGGTCGATATTGACGCCTGGATCGATATTGATACTGACACTAACAGTAATAAATATACTAAGACTAGGGTTAATAAGTATCAAATAATTGATAAAATCAATAAGAGGGGTCTTTTTTATCTCACGATTCAGCAAGATCAAGAAATCAATCTATCCAATCAAATAACCCTTTTTGATTGGATGGGGATGAATGAAGAAATACTAAGTTGTCCCATATCAAATATGGAATTTTGGTTCTTCCCAGAATTGGGGATACTTTATAATACGTATAAAATTAAACCGTGGGTTATACCAATTAAATTACTAGTTTTAAATTCTAATATAAATGAAAATTATAGTAAAAACAAAAGCATCACCGGAAATAAAAAAAGGGATCCTTTTATATCAATATCGGAGAATTCAAAAAAATCTTTTGAATTAGAAAACCGAAATCAAGGGGAAAAAGAATACGCGGTCCAAGCAGATTTTAAATCAGCTCTTTCAAACCAAGAAAAAGATGTTGAAGAAGATTATACGGGATCGTACATGAAAAAAAATAGAAATAAAAAGCAATACAAGATCAATACAAAAGCGGAGTTTGATTTCTTCCTAAAAAGGTATTTGCATTTTCAATTGAGATGGGATGATTCTTTAAATAAAAAAATAAGCAATAACATCAAAGTATATTGTCTCCTGCTTAGACTGATAAATCCAAGAGAAATTACTATATCCTCTATTCAAAGAGGCGAAATGAGTCCGGATATTCTGATGATTCAGAAAGATTTAACTCTTACAGAATTGATTAAAAGGGGAATTTTGATTATTGAACCAATTCGTCTATCTATAAAAAATGATGGAAAATTTATTATGTATCAAACCATCGGTATTTCATTAGTTCATAAAAGCAAACACCAAATTAATCAAAGATACCGAGAAAAAAAACATGCTGATAAGAATTCTGATGAAGCCATTACAAAACATCAAAGGATGACTGGAAATAGAGATAAAAATCATTATGATTTGTTTGTTCCTGAAAATATTTTATCACCTAGACGTCGTAGAGAATTGAGAATTCTAATTTGTTTCAATTCTGAGAATAGACATAGAAATGCAGCATTTTGTAATGGGAATAAGGTAAACAGTCAAGTTTTGGATAAAAGCAAAAACTATAAAAAAAAACTTATTAAATTTAAGTTATTTCTTTGGCCCAATTATCGATTAGAAGATTTGGCTTGTATGAATCGTTATTGGTTTAATACCAATAATGGCAGTCGTTTCAGTATGGTAAGGGTACATATGTATCCGCGATTGAAAATGCATTAATAGTACATTTTTGCTATATTTCCCATACTATATCTGATCTATGACGACAAAGAGATGCACACATGCATTGTCTTACATTCCATCGTTCCATTCTGATACACGATACTAATTCAATGGCATATCAATTTGATCTAGAAATGAATCAACAAAATATTATTATTTTAGGTCTAAATTTTTATCTTTTGTGAGTGCAGAAAACAACCATCCTTTATGTATACCCTTTCAAATCCAAATAAAATTTACAAATTAAAAATTTAATTTTATTAAAAAAAATTAGAAATTAATAACAAAATTAATATTTTTGTATATACAAAATAAAAATGAGAGGCATTATTATTACTGATCAATAAAGATATCTATCAATAAAAATTTCTTAAAATAAAAAGAGGGGGGCGAGAAGATTTCATTTTATGGTAAAAAATTCATTCATCTCAGCTATTTCACAAGAAGAAAAAGACGAAAACAGAGGATCTGCTGAATTTCAAATAGTTAGTTTCACCAATAGGATACGAAGACTTACTTCACATTTAGAATTACACAAAAAAGACTATTTATCTCAGAGAGGTTTACGTAAAATTCTGGGAAAACGCCAACGACTGCTGTCTTATTTGTCAAAGAAAAATAGAATATGTTATAAAGAATTAATTAATCGGTTGGATATTCGGGAGTCAAAAACCCGTTAATTTGAAGAGGCATTTTGAATTATTTGATTTATTAGATCGTGAATTTTAATGAACTTTTTTTCGTTTTCAGCAATTCATGAAAGAATGAATCGAGGAAAAACCGATGAATATACCAGCTACAAGAAAAGACCTCATGATAGTCAATATGGGCCCCCACCACCCATCAATGCATGGTGTTCTTAGACTCATCATTACTCTAGATGGTGAAGATGTTATTGATTGTGAACCAATATTGGGTTATTTACACCGAGGGATGGAAAAAATTGCGGAAAACCGAACAATTATACAATATTTGCCTTATGTAACACGTTGGGATTATTTAGCTACTATGTTCACAGAAGCAATAACTGTAAATGGACCGGAACAGTTGGGAAATATTCAAGTACCTAAAAGAGCTAGCTATATCAGAATAATTATGTTGGAGTTGAGTCGTATAGCTTCTCATCTGTTATGGCTTGGTCCTTTTATGGCGGATATTGGTGCACAAACTCCCTTTTTCTATATTTTCAGAGAAAGAGAATTAGTATATGATCTATTCGAAGCTGCCACCGGTATGAGAATGATGCATAATTATTTTCGTATCGGAGGAGTAGCGGCCGATCTACCTCATGGTTGGATAGATAAATGTTTGGATTTCTGCGATTATTTTTTAACAAGAGTTGCTGAATATCAAAAACTTATTACACGAAATCCTATTTTTTTAGAACGAGTCGAGGGAGTAGGCATTATTGGTAGAGAGGAAGTAATAAATTGGGGTTTATCGGGACCAATGCTGCGAGCTTCCGGAATACAATGGGATCTTCGTAAAGTTGATCATTATGAATGTTACGACGAATTTGATTGGGAGGTACAGTGGCAAAAAGAAGGAGATTCATTGGCTCGTTATCTAGTCCGAATTGGTGAAATGATAGAATCTATAAAAATCATTCAACAGGCTCTGGAAGGAATTCCAGGGGGACCCTATGAGAATTTAGAAATACGATACTTTGATAGAGAAAGGAATCCGGAATGGAATGATTTTGAATATCGATTTATTAGTAAAAAGCCTTCTCCTACATTTGAATTGCCGAAACAAGAACTTTATGTGAGAGTCGAAGCCCCAAAGGGAGAGCTGGGAATTTTTATGATAGGGGATCAGAGTGGTTTTCCTTGGAGATGGAAAATCCGCCCCCCGGGTTTTATCAATTTGCAAATTCTTCCTCAGTTAGTTAAAAGAATGAAATTGGCTGATATTATGACGATACTAGGTAGTATAGATATCATTATGGGAGAAGTTGATCGTTGAAATGATAATTGATACACCAGAAGTACAAGATATTGATTCTTTTTCTAGATTAGAGTTTTTAAAAGAGGTTTATGGAATTATATGGGTGCTTATTCCTATTTTGACTCTTGTATTGGGAATCACAATAGGTGTACTGGTAATTGTATGGTTAGAAAGAGAAATATCCGCAGGGATACAACAACGTATTGGACCTGAATACGCCGGCCCTTTGGGAATTCTTCAAGCTCTAGCAGATGGGGCAAAACTGGTTTTCAAAGAAAATCTTCTTCCATCTAGGGGGGATACCCGTTTATTCAGTATCGGGCCATCCATAGCAGTCATATCAATTTTAGTAAGCTATTCAGTAGCTCCTTTTGGCTATCACCTTGTTTTAGCGGATCTCAATATCGGTGTTTTTTTATGGATTGCCATTTCTAGTATTGCTCCAATTGGACTTCTTATGTCAGGGTACGGGTCAAATAATAAATATTCCTTTTTAGGTGGTCTACGAGCTGCTGCTCAATCGATTAGTTATGAAATACCATTAACTTTATGTGTGTTATCAATATCTCTACGTGCGATTCGTTGATACATAGACATAAACTTTTCTTTATTCCTTCCTTTCAAAGAAAGGGTTGGAATGAATTAAGTAGATGTAGATATCTTCATTTTTTTTATTCATTATTCGGGTTGATGAACTAAATCAAATAGTTATATGAGTGAAAGAAAACAGCTTATATATAAATTAGCAGTAAAAAGATTGAGTCTCATTTTCTATGTATAAGAGTTAGAGAGTTAAGCGGAAATAAACATAAACAGAAGCGACCGTTTCCCCCAAGATTGGTTGATTAGTCATCCTGACTTGAAGCGGGCTCAAAAGATCAACCATATTGAGTTTTCACTATCATTTGTATGTATTACCACAGGGGGGGGGGTTGAACAAAAACGAGTGGGTGGTTAGAAACACCAAGATATGTAAAGGATTAGTAATGGAGATTATGTAAATTCTCCAAAAGGACATTTTTACATAATATACAAACAAAGAATACTCATTGGGGCTTTAAGTTGGTAGAAATGATCAGGCAATACTCCCCACGACACGATTCCAATCCAGAGTATGCTCCTATCCACCGATTAAATAAATAACTATTGGGAACGAAATAATCCTTTACTTTATTTTGTAAGCCCCCTTTTTCTCAGAAATAGAAAGAAGAATAGGAACGAAAAAAAGAGAAAGAAATCCAATTCCAATAAAAAAATAAAAAAGATACCTTTTTTATTTCCCAGATACATATTAATAGATATAGAATTTGTGTCATAATTCATGAATTAATTATAGAATTTTTTTCGTACGTGAAATAAACGGGTTATTGATATTTCTACAATAAGTATTTTATTGAAGAATTAAGTTATTACTCAACAAAGAAGAATTAAAATTCTTATTGAAATTATTAAAGTTAAAGAAAGGGTGAGATCGATTCAGAAGTACTTTTTTTATTTATTATTAAATAATTATAACAGACAGAATTCAATTGGTCTAATTTAGGACCGTCCAATAGATTTTGACTTTATCCATCCTACAAACGTACCAAGATAAAATAATACTGACGCGATCCTTAGATTTATTTCTGGCCTTTAAGGAGCCGTATGAGGTGAAAATCTCATGTACGGTTCTGTAATAGCGATGGTAACAGTAATGGTATCACCGACTATAATTATCTAACAGTTCAAGTACAATTGATATAGTTGAGGCGCAATCAAAATACGGTTTTTGGGGATGGAATTTGTGGCGTCAGCCTATAGGGTTTATCATTTTTATCATTTCTTCCCTAGCAGAATGTGAGAGATTACCTTTTGATTTACCCGAAGCAGAAGAAGAATTAGTAGCAGGTTATCAAACCGAATACTCGGGTATAAAATTTGGTTTATTTTATGTTGCTTCCTATCTAAACCTATTAGTTTCTTCATTATTTGTAACAGTTCTTTACTTGGGAGGTTGGAATATCTCTATTCCGGACATATATGTTTCTGAGCTTTTTGAAATAAATAAAACATGTGGAGTTTTTGGAGCGACAATTGGTATCTTTATTACATTAGCTAAAACTTATTTGTTCTTGTTCATTCCTATCACAACAAGATGGACTTTACCGAGGCTAAGAATGGACCAACTATTGAATCTTGGATGGAAATTTCTTTTACCTATTTCTCTCGGTAATCTATTATTAACAACTTCTTCCCAACTCTTTTCACTGTAAGGTAAATTTACAACTTGTCTCAAACAAGAGAAATAAACAAACATAAAATTATTCATAATATATATTAATGATATGTTCTCTATGGTAACTGGGTTCATGAATTATGGTCAACAAACAGTACGAGCTGCAAGGTACATTGGTCAAAGTTTCATGATTACTTTATCTCACGCAAATCGTTTACCTGTAACTATTCAATATCCTTATGAAAAATTAATCACCGCGGAGCGTTTCCGCGGTCGAATCCATTTTGAATTTGATAAATGTATTGCTTGTGAAGTATGTGTTCGTGTATGTCCTATAGATCTACCCGTTGTTGATTGGAAATTGGAAACAGATATTCGCAAGAAACGGTTGCTTAATTACAGTATTGATTTCGGAGTCTGTATATTTTGTGGTAATTGCGTTGAGTATTGTCCAACAAATTGTTTATCAATGACTGAAGAATATGAACTTTCTACTTATGATCGTCACGAATTGAATTATAATCAAATTGCTTTGGGTCGTTTACCAATGTCAGTAATTGACGATTATACAATTCGAACAATTTTTAATTCGCCTCAAAAAAAAAAAAAGTAAATCTCTTGATTAAAGAATAATTTATAATTACTTTACTAAGACTATTACTTTACTAATAAATAATACTAAGGTTCATTTTTTTTTTGATCTAATCTAAAGGAATCGGGTTTCTTTCGTTTTGTTTGGTCAATAACTACAAATCCCAACTGTTGATTAGTTGGTTAAGAATCACGTCTTAATTTGGATTGAAAATCCATTAATTAATATATCTGTAATTATTTTTACATATATAGTTTCAAATGAGAACTACTCTTTCAGATAACGAATTAAATTAGTCCAATAATTGTACTTACATTTATTCATATCCCTTAGGATTTAATTAGGAATTGCTCAAAAATTATAATTTTTTTTCTGTTCGGATTTCAATAAGGTCATGAAAAACATTTCGATTTATTTATCTCTTATTTTACATATAATGGATTTGCCCGGACCAATACATGATTTTCTTTTAGTCTTTCTGGGATCGGTTCTTATACTAGGAGGTATGGGAGTGGTATTATTTACCAACCCCATTTATTCTGCCTTTTCATTGGGACTGGTTCTTGTTTGTATATCCTTATTCTATATTCTATTAAACTCCTATTTTGTAGCTGCTGCACAACTCCTTATTTACGTGGGAGCTATAAATGTTTTAATCGTATTTGCTGTGATGTTTATGAATGGTTCAGAATATTACAAAGATTTGAATCTTTGGACCGTTGGGGATGGGGTTACTTTGCCAGTTTGTACAAGTATTTTTGTTTTACTCATGATTACTATTACGGATACGTCATGGTACGGGATTATTTGGACTACAAGATCAAACCAGATTATAGAACAAGATTTGATAAGTAATAGTCAACAAATTGGAATTCATTTATCAACGGATTTTTTTCTTCCGTTTGAATTCGTTTCGATAATTCTTTTAGCCGCTTTGATAGGTGCAATTGCCGTGGCGCGACAGTAATAAATCTATAGAATTGGCAACAGCAATCCAAATTAAACTGTGTTCTGTTTTATTACATTTATTTCCCTTCAATTAAAGGTTCTTTATGTCTAAAATATAAATTATTTTATTCAATCTATTCTATTACCAATAGAATATATTCCTTTGTTCCGTACTTTTTTTTATTCTAGTCAATTGAATCTGTTTAATTGTTGTTCAGTTCATATTGAAATGAATCGAAATTGATAAGGAGTTGGTCAATGATGCTCGAGCATGTACTTGTTTTGAGTGCCTACTTATTTTCTATCGGTATCTATGGATTGATCACGAGTCGAAATATGGTTAGAGCCCTTATGTGTCTTGAACTTATACTGAATGCGGTTAATATAAATTTCGTAACATTTTCTGATTTTTTTGATAGTCGCCAATTAAAAGGAAATATTTTCTCAATTTTTGTTATAGCTATTGCAGCCGCTGAAGCAGCTATTGGTCCGGCTATTGTTTCGTCAATTTATCGTAACAGAAAATCAACTCGTATCAATCAATCAAATTTGTTGAATAAGTAGTATTAATAATCATATAAATTCTAATATTCATAAATTATAATTACCATGACCATACATTACGTATAATACAGGTTTTCGAAAATGTAAAAAATCAATGTAAGAAATCAAAGTATCTTGGTTCTATCGCACGGTTCGATCCAGAAGTAGATTGATTATAAAAATTCTGATAAATTATTGATTCATCTGGTGTCTAAATATATGATTCATTTACAAGTTTACTAGATCGAAAATTTCTGACATTTAAAAATTTATAGATCCAATGTCACATTCAGTAAAGATTTATGATACGTGTATAGGGTGCACTCAATGTGTGCGAGCCTGCCCAACGGATGTATTAGAAATGATACCTTGGGACGGATGTAAGGCTAAGCAAATTGCTTCCGCTCCAAGAACAGAGGACTGTGTCGGTTGTAAGAGATGTGAATCCGCCTGTCCAACGGATTTCTTGAGTGTTCGAGTTTATTTATGGCATGAAACAACTCGAAGTATGGGTCTAGCTTATTAATACGTTCCAGAAAACCCTACTTGAAATACATTTTTTTTTACCTTTACCGACAAAAACCCGCGCTCAAAAAATATTTATTTTGAG